AGCCAGAACTACACCTGTAACCCAAGTCAATTCGCGGGGTTTTTTAAACCCACCTGTGAGATACACACGAAATACGTGCAAGATCATCATTAGAACCATCATACTTGCTGACCATCGATGAACTGATCGGATTAACCAACCAAAGTTGGCCTCAGTCATTATGTATTGAACAGAGGAAAAAGCCTCTGTAACCGTTGGACGATAATAAAAAGTCATAGCAAAACCTGTAGCTACTTGTACTAAAAAGCAAGTAAGCGTGATCCCCCCCAGACAATAAAATATGTTGACATGAGGAGGAACATATTTACTAGTTATATCATCGGCAATCGCCTGAATCTCGAGACGTTCCTCGAACCAATCATATACTTTATTGAGATAGGTAACCAAGGAACCCCCCCTCTGAGAACCGTATATGAGAATTTCATCTCGTACGGCTCAAGCATAAACACACAAATATCGATTACAACGGCTATGTAATAGAAAGTTCAAAACAAAACTTCTTAGCCGCTTGATTCGATTTGCCCCGAATATACGAAGTAACAAAAATCCGTAATCTATTATTTGTGATGATAATGCCAAAAAATATCAAGTTGGCTCATCCTCACCCGTCTTTCTTTATATTGATCGTTACAGGCCTCTTGAATCATCTCTTCCCTATTTTTTTTATTTGATTTGTTGTTTTTTTGTGCGTAATGCAGATTAACTCTTGTTTTACTATTGATAGGAATTCTATTGTTGAGACCCTATGAATCAATTGAAACCTCAGATTCATACTAGAACCACAATGATTTTTAAAAAGCTAAACTCAAAAGTTCTCTGAGTAAGAACCATTTGATCATCACTTATTCAATGAATGGATGTAATGACTCAACAAAATCTCGAGCAAAATCTAGAGAAAGAGTTGTCCAAAAAAGGAAAAACTGTTTGATTTCGGAAATAGATACCTATTAAAATTTTTTTTTGAGTCGGGTCGCGAGGTCTGAATAGCGGGTATGAATCATAGTTCAAATATTTCTGATCTTGATATATTCTATATATTCCGTGCTTCAGATACTAGAATAAATATCCGACGAGGTAGAATCATCTTAATAGAGATGTTAATAGAGATGACAGACCTATTTTCTGTATTATACAATAGGATCAATTATAACAAGTCGCACACTCATATCCCGGAAATACCGAAACAAAGAAATTCCACGGCCGAACTACCAGAATGGTCTAGAAATCCGAGTCTTAAGTCATTTTTTTTGATGGAAAACCCCCGGATTTCATAGTTCTTATAAACTTAACTCATTGAAATTCCATCCAGTAAAACGGAAGAATTATAAATTTCCAAAATAATGGATAGGAATATCGTAAATAGCGCCATTGCGACCCCCATAAGTGGTGTAGTCCCCCAGCCCGGAGCTACTTTACCATATTCCGAATTCAATGGTTTCAATAAACCCCCTGCACTAGTTCGTCTTGAACCAGATCTAGAACTACCCTCAACGCTTTGTGTAACCATAAATCTTATTTAATCATTGGTTGAGATCTGTTGACTTTGTATACCATTCTGTTGTAGTTGTAAATAAACGATCTTATCGCAGATCCACTGTGATCCTAAAATTCTCTAAAAATGGAAACAGCAACCCTAGTCGCCATCTCTATATCCGGTTTACTTGTAAGCTTTACTGGGTACGCCTTATATACCGCTTTTGGGCAACCCTCTCAACAATTAAGAGATCCATTCGAAGAACACGGGGACTAGTTGAAGTAATAAGCCTCCCATATTGGGAGGCTTATTACTTCAATTAAGATTGAGATAATGAAAAATCATTTCATTTTTTTAGTCGGAACCTTAGGAGGGTCTCGAAAAAAGATAGCGAAAAAAATTATCCCTAAAGTCGAGACTAATAGGAATGTATAAACCAATGCTTCCATAGATTCAATCGTGGTTTACAATTATAGCTTCCACACCTATTCAGTTGGGAATATAAAGAAAGGGAAAGAGTCAAAGAAAAAATGATGATTTAATTCAAGTTCAAGTCAAGGATACACTATGGCAAAAAAAGAGAGACAAAGATACCAAAGCAATGTTGTCTCAGACTACCTGTCTCCTTGTAGTTGGATCTCCAAGTTTTTGGAATACTCCAAATTCCACTTGAGCATCCAAATCTGGATCAATACCAGCAAAAACATCTCTGAACAAAGTTCTAGCGCCATGCCAAATGTGTCCGAAAAAGAAGAGCAAAGCAAACGAAGCATGCCCAAAAGTGAACCAACCCCTCGGACTACTACGAAAAACACCATCGGATTTCAAAGTAGCCCGGTCTAATTCAAAAATTTCACCTAATTGAGAACGCCTAGCATATTTTTTCACAGTTGCAGGATCACTATAACTGACTCCGTTGAGTTCGCCACCATAGAACTCAACAGTTACACCTACTTGTTCGACACTATATTTTGATTCTGCCCTTCTAAAAGGAACATCGGCTCTCACAATTCCGTCTCCATCTACCAAAACCACTGGAAATGTTTCAAAAAAAGTAGGCATACGACGTACAAAAAGCTCGCGCCCTTCTTTATCTCTAAAGACGGGGTGTCCTAACCACCCAACAGCTATTCCATCGCCGTTGTCCATTGAACCTGCTCTGAATAATCCCCCTTTTGCCGGATTATTACCAATGTAATCATAAAAAGCTAATTTTTCGGGAATTTTAGACCAAGCTTCCGATAAACTCAAATTTTCGGCTAGTCCGGCGCTAACTCTTCGATATATTTCTTGCTGGAAGTATCCCTGATCCCACTGATAACGAGTGGGACCAAATAATTCGATTGGAGTAGTTGCTGAACCATACCACATAGTTCCAGCAACAACGAAAGCTGCAAAAAAAACAGCAGCGATACTACTGGAAAGTACAGTTTCAATATTGCCCATACGTAATCCTTTGTATAGGCGTTGAGGCGGCCGGACACTAAGATGGAATAAGCCCGCTAATATGCCCAATGTACCCGCTGCAATATGATGAGAGGCTATTCCCCCGGGAACAAAAGGATCAAACCCTTCTGCACCCCACGCCGGATTTACAGATTGTACTTTTCCTGTTAGCCCATAAGGGTCGGACACCCATATTCCAGGACCATACAAGCCTGTTACATGAAATGCGCCAAAACCAAAGCAAGCCAACCCTGATAGAAATAAATGAATTCCAAAGATCTTGGGCAAATCTAAAGAAGGTTTTCCTGTACGTTCATCACAGAATATTTCTAGGTCCCAATACACCCAATGCCAGATAGCTGCTAAGAAGCACAAGCCAGAAAACACAATATGTGCCCCTGCGACACCTTCATAACTCCAAATACCTGGGTTTGTTACAGTTCCTCCTGAAATACTCCAACCACTCCACGAATTGGTTATCCCTAAACGGGTCATGAAGGGTATAACGAACATACCTTGTCTCCACATTGGATCAAGAACGGGATCAGAGGGATCAAAAACCGCTAATTCGTATAGAGTCATCGAACCGGCCCAACCAGCAACTAGAGCTGTATGCATTATATGAACAGCAAGCAATCGACCGGGATCATTCAATACAACAGTATGAACACGATACCAAGGTAAACCCATGAAAATACCCCTTTGAAAAATAGACACTATGTAACTTTATCGCATTGGAAAAAACTAGACTATGTACCTAACCTTTTCAGTAGATTCTCCATGAGAAAGGGTTACTATTTATTCCGTTCCAAGGGACCAATTCCGTTCGTAAGAACAAAGAGAAACAGATCTATTCTATATCCGATAAGTACCAATACGCAATGGGGGGGGATTGGTCCCATTTTGGGGAACAAATACATAAAATTCGAAAGACCGACTCGTTCGGTAAAAGTTTTCTCTCCGCCCTGGCGTCCTCTACGAACCTTCCAATTTTAGTTATGTATAAAATAGAATAAACAGGAAAAAAAAAGATGATGAATTTTACGTTTCCATATTAAAGTGAAGTATAGTACTTAATTTTTTCTTTAATTTAATGCCCATTGGTGTTCCTAAAGTACCTTTCCGGAGCCCTGGAGAGGAAGATGCAGTTTGGGTTGACGTATAGTGCGACTTGTCAGACATATTGGGTCATATGGGATTTACCCGTTCTCTCCCGATCGAGATATCCTCTGTTTCGCCCAAGAAATATTGATTGAACCATCAATCGTTCGGAGCGTGAAGTGCAACTAGATCAATTTATATTGTGGGGATCAATATTATCAATTAGAAGAATTTATGGTTGACTTAAACCGATAAAATAAAGTATACAGGCTCTGTTCAGAAAATACCAAATTGGTAATATATGTACGATTACCGCTTGTATCATAAACGATTCTTATACTTACTATACTATATATAATATAGGATACTTAAGAAGTGATCTCAAACTACCAATCAATGGAGTAATATGAGGAATAGTTTGGGGGAAGGAGGGCACGAAACGAATAAAAAAAAGAAGCGGTACTGAGCTCATTTGTCCTCTATGTGCAAATGGAATTCGGACAAATCTTTACCCGGAGTAGAGCATGAACCTAAAAAAAAAAGAGTTGAAAGGACCTATTAAGGAACAAGAAAATAACATCGTGATTGGAATCTTGATGAAACAATACATCAATGAAGGGTTAGTTCAAAAAAAAAAGTTCCGAAAAGTTCTTTTTTTTTTTTACTTTTACTATAACAGGGTAAAAAAAAAATGAGGCCCTCCCCCCGAAAAAGAAAGAAATAGGACTGAAATCGACACATTGATTCTTTTTTTTTCGCAATTTTTTTTTTGAACCGTATGCATCCAAAGGTGCGTGTACGGTTCCTAAGGGATAAAATTTTGTCCTAATCAACCGACTTTATCGAGAAAGATTACTTTTTTTAGGGCAAGAGGTTGATAGCGAGATCTCAAATCAACTTGTTGGTCTTATGGTATATCTCAGCATAGAGGATGAGACTAGAGATCTTTATTTGTTTATAAACTCCCCCGGCGGATGGGTAATACCAGGAATAGCCATTTATGATACTATGCAATTTGTGCCACCCGATGTGCATACAATATGCATGGGATTAGCCGCTTCAATGGGATCTTTCATTCTGGTCGGAGGAGAAATTACCAAACGTCTAGCATTCCCCCACGCTTGGCGCCAATGAGTTTTTTATTAAAAAAAAAAAAAAAAATAAGCAGACTATGCCTTCGCCATATCGAATATGAATAATAAGTAATAATAGCATGGCACTTCGAGTTCGATATGAACAAACTATTATTGTTTTTTCATAACATGAGATTTTGTATCGAAATAGTAGTATGAAACAAGGGTTATTTCCGATTTGATCTTATTCATATATGTCGGGAATACATTTCAGCGTCACAAACCATTTTTCTTACAAACAAGAAGTCTCTTTCTTATATTTATGTTATGAAAGAAAGAGTGCGAAAATAAAACAAAAAAGATCATTTTTACTTATTTAATCGTATAAGAAAGAAACTTTGGGATTGCTCAATCACAGACGAAATAAAATAAAAAATATATAAAGCAACAGAACCATCATAGTATTTTTTTTACTTCGACGAAAAAAAAGGTGGTAAATAGATCCTGGATCGGATGGATTCTATTTCTTTCTTCTAAGGAAGGGAGGAAAAAATAAATTCCATTACAGAGCCGTATGCAATGCAAAAAAAAAAGATGCCCGTACGGTTGTTCAATTCTATTTTTTTTTTCTTCTTGTTATTTTATTGTTTTATCCCTTATTCTAATCCCATTATGCGAGATAGAAGAACCGTTCATGATGTTATATCAATATCATCAGGGTTATGATTCATCAACCTGCTAGTTCTTTTTATGAGGCACAAGCAGGAGAATTTATCCTGGAAGCGGAAGAACTACTGAAACTTCGCGAAACACTCACAAAGGTTTATGTACAAAGAACTGGCAACCCTTCATGGATTGTATCCGAAGACATGGAAAGAGATGTTTTTATGTCAGCAGCAGAAGCCCAAGCTTATGGCATTGTTGATCTTCTAGCGGTCGAAAATGAAAATACCGGGGATTTCGTGTAAATCCACAATTCTATTTCAAACCATAATTCGAATTTTCCGCGATTTGCTATTGAATAGAAAAAATTCATAATCATCAATCATCAGGTTAAGATCGATCTAAACCAACCCATTCTATATATATATGACATGCCAACTATTAAACAACTTATTAGAAACGCAAGAAAGCCGATAAGAAATGTCACGAAATCTCCCGCTCTTCGAGGATGTCCTCAGCGTCGAGGAACATGTACTAGGGTGTATGTGCGACTCGTTCAGATCATGAGCTCCGAATAAATGAGACAATTTTTCCAGTATCAATGACCGGTACCCATGAATAGGATAGGTAGAGTGGCAGAACGCCGTTTACTATCTAAAAACGAAGATCTATCATATACCTATCTGTGTATGGAATTTTTGGTTTCCATTGGTGCAAATCCAATCAACTCGATTTGAGATGAGAAGCAAGTCCCCATCCGTAACAAATGGTTATCCATTAAGCGGGGAAAATGAGAAGCAAAGAGCTTATACTCCCATTCTTGAAAGAACGGACTAACAGGGTCAGCTACCTAGCCAACTTTCATAATTAAATACCGTCACTGTATGGATAGTTCTTATTGTGAAAAGACCTATTACTCTATAATTGATGGGTAGAGCCAAAAAGTGTGAACTATACAAGTAAACAATAACATTTTTTTTTTATGAGAGAAGGGGCTCCGGTGTATAGAGAGGACCTGACCGTTTAAGAAGTCACCGTAGAAACGAAGGAACCCGCTATTTTTTTTTGTATCGATAGAATTTCTTATTTCCAAGTGAAATGATGCCTTGAAGGAATAAAAAATCGTGGTTGGGAAGGTTATAGAAGCAAAAGCCATTGGAATATATATTTTATATATCGGAATAATCCGTTTTGTTATTAATCGACCGGTAGGGGAAAAAGGAATAACTGAAAGACGAGAAATCCATTAGTTATTCATTAAAATTAAAGTTTAATTTGATTCAATGACCAGAGTTAGACGAGGATATACAGCTCGGAGACGTCGAACAAAAATTCGTTTATTTGCATCAACCTTTAGAGGTGCTCGTTCAAGACTTACTCGAACGACTATTCAACAGAAAATGAGAGCCTTAGTTTCCTCTCGTCGGGATAGAGGCAGGCAAAAGAGGGATTTTCGTCGTTTGTGGATCACTCGTATAAATGCAGTAACTCGTGAGAATGGGGTATTCTATAGTTATAGTCGATTCATACACAATCTGTACAAAAGGCAATTGCTTCTGAATCGTAAAATACTTGCGCAAATAGCTATATCAAATAAAAATTGTCTTTACATGATTTCCAATAAGATTTTCAAAGAAATTCTAAAATAAAATAATATACTGGAATGATTGAAAAAGAATTCCCCGGAGAACGAAACTCCGGGAAAATAGAATAAAAATAAATTAGGAATGGACGAATATGTTTCAATCAAAAAAAAAGATTTCTTCTTCCCCCATTTTTTTTTCTAACACAACAATCAAATCTAGATTTGAGGCCTTTTTCGAACAAAACATCAATCTGAGCCTAAGTTCCTATTGGAATTTTGGGTCAATTGAGAATGAGGAGTGTTCCTATTTATTTCTGGTTCTAGGACCGGTCGATCCAGGGATCGGCTCGGGTTTCTCAAATTGTTTCTCATTATTAAGAAAAGGTAACAAAGATAAAATACGAGCTTGTTTTATAGCAATAGTAATTAATCGTTGTTGTTTCAAGGTCAATTTATTCACTCGCCTAGATAATATTTTTCCTTGTTCACTAATAAATCGACTAATTAAACTCATGTTTCTATAATCGATTCGATCCCCCGGCCCAATTGGGGGCAAACGCCTACGAAAGGATCTCTTGTATTTACGAAAAGGTTGCTTTTTTTTATCCATGGTTTATTCCTTATCTCAAAAATTCAAATTTTTTATTCATTTCCTAAATAGGGTTTCATTTATATATATATATATTTTTTATTTTATTTTATATATTTTATATATATATATATGCATATATGTTATGCATATATGTTAAGTTTTTCCTCTTAATCACACATGTTCCTTTCGATCTATTTCTTTATTTCCCCATGAATCGTATGCTTGTGACAATAGGGACAAAATTTTGTCAATTCTAGTCGACTGGGTGTATTGTGGCGATTCTTTTGAGTAATATATATAGAAATCCCCCGAGATTCTTTATTGACAACATTTCGGACACAACTGGTACATTCCAAAATAACTATGACTCTGACATCTTTACCCTTGGGCATGAACCTAACCTCCTTTGAATTTTGGATCGACTTAACTTAACACTTACATTTTCAACCCGCGCTGAAGAACAAGAAAAGAACAAAAAAAATTCATAGAAGATAGAAGTTACTAACTAGAAATGCAATTTCTAAAGATTTAGATTTCGTTGTAATTAATATTATATTAATATTAATTAATAGACTAATACTAATAATAGACTAATAATTAAGTAATACAATTTGTTTCTAACTATCAATTATTCCTATCCTAATCTCCGTATTTCATTTAAGTATCTTCTTTCTATACTATACTATGATTATACTATGATTTCGTGGAGCCTGCACTGGGCCCGGCCCCAGATTTCCATTTCCGTTCTTCAAAATTCGATCTTAGATCACCAAATTTTTTCTGAGGGTCAATACACTTTTTTTTTTATTTCTCTTTCCTTCCTACCCTAAAGAGCCGAAAAAGAGGGGCTAAATTTTAGTCACGTCACTTCTTCTGCATTTTTTTGCATATTAATAACGAGAATTAAAAAAAAGGGAATGATAAGGCATCCGGGAATAAACGATTAATTTCTATCAATAGACCTGCTAAAGACCCAAACCATAGAGTAGTTAGCACGGGCGCCACGGAGAGATATGTTTTTATATCTCGCATTGAAAGTTCTCCTTCTTTATTGTAATACATATATGGTCAGATACTGTAGTTACTGAGCATTACCAATAAATATTCATTCTTATTTGTATGTTAGGTTTCAGATGTATTGTATATAATTCTTTTATTATATGATAATATTATATGATAATATATGAAACCAAAAAGAAGAAATAGCAAGAAATTTGTATAAAATTCTATATAGATATATCTATATAGATATATATGGAGGAGAAAATAACGATGTGGAAAACAAGACGGGGATTTTGTACAATGACACTATACAACAATTTTCAAAAGGGATGTAGCGCAGCTTGGTAGCGCGTTTGTTTTGGGTACAAAATGTCACGGGTTCAAATCCTGTCATCCCTACCTATTACTTCTCCTATGGACAGTAACGAGGGATTAATTTAGATCAATTATAAAATTGGACATAATTTACATTTTATGTATACTACATGTATATGTATGCAAGCAAAATGTTTTGGGGTACAAAAAAATCCTTTTCTTTACAGCCGTGTTTCCTGTCATAAGAAAGCGCTCTTAGTTCAGTTCGGTAGAACGCGGGTCTCCAAAACCCGATGCCGTAGGTTCAAATCCTACAGAGCGTGATTCTGTTTAGGTTATGTTGAATCACACTAAAATAACTTAACAAGGTTGAATTGCAACTTGAATTTGACCTCCTCTTGCAGGAGGTCAATCAAAAAAAGAAATGTTACTCAATCAAAGGTCCAACTGATCACCGCGTCTGTATTGTAAATATGCAGTTACGAATAATCCTGCCAAAGTAATAGGAATTAGACCTAAGACGATTCCAAATAGAAAAACTTCAATCATTTTGATTTGTTTGATTTGAGAGAATAAAAAAAGAAAGGTAAGATCTATCCTTATAATATAGTAATCTGAATTATCCGTTAATGTTAATTTAATATAGTAATCTGAATTATCTGTGAATCTCAATAACCAAGAATTCGCAATTGACGTGGGCGGAAACCATAGAATACCTTAAATCTCAGAGAAATATTCATTTTTAGGAA